ATCCATGAGTATACCATGAAGTTACAAAGGTTGTACCTGTGAACCAACCCCCCAAGGCGAAATAGGCGCAAGGAAAGAGTAATAGACCGGACCAACCCACAAAAACGAAACGGTCCCTCCGCAACCAGTCATCCATAATATCAAACAAATCATTTTCATCTTTGGCAAATTTACCAAGAGCTATAGTCATAGTGATCCTCCTATTCAACTATTTCAACCATTTCCGAACACCTCATAACATTTTCGGGGATGGGACCTTCGAGGCTTTTTTCATTTATTTATATGTGATTTTTTTTTCTCGTAGACTTCCTCCCTTCTTTTCTAATGAGTTTCGAATATAAAAATAATTTATTATTGATACCTAGGTCAAATCAAATCCATGAACTCAATTTGGTTATTCTTTTCTATTCTATTCTTAAAAACCCCCTAAGCCATGAATCACGAATTGTCTTACGACCCCTACGATAGATAAATTTTTAAAGAACTGTTCAAGAAATAAATTAACCCTTTTTTCGCTCTCACTATCGCAGTGTATTCCCAAGACATATTCCTCTCCTTTCATCAAATAATCTTATTCTTGATTTGTGAAATTGATAAAAAAATAAAATAAATAGTTTTATATATTCTTTTAATTTATATGTCTAGGAAACTACTACAGGTAAAGGATCATATATTTTATTACTTTCTTTCTATTTTACATTTTTTCTTTTCTTGTCTTCTTTGTTCTATTTTACTTTCTTTCAGATTACTAAAAAAACTCCCAAGTATGCTTTTTTTTTTTTTGCAGATCGAGGTAAGAAATAGACTTCCAATATGCTTTTTTTTATCTATCTGTCAGATTATTGAATAGTGTATTCAGCTTATTGAATATTGTATTGAATTTTTTATTTAAGAATAAGAGACTGTAAGTGAAAAAGTCTCTTTCTCGTATCCATTAATTGCCCGAAAATATCGTATGCATCGATATGAAAAGAAAATATTTGATATGATACGCGAAGCCGTGATTTGGTGGATTTATTTTTCTATAGATATATCATATCTTATCTTATAGAAATAATAGAAATGTAAATTGATCTTTTTTTCTTGTGTTCGGAAATAAACAATATTAAAAAAAATGACTTGTCTGTTGGAACTTGGAATAAGCCCCTCCGTGTGTAGGAGGGAAATAGCAATTTATTCCTATAGAACCTCTAGGAACAAGACGATTTAATCGGAAATATCGACAGATTTTTACGGAGTCCAAACCAAAGAAGTATTAAAAACAAAATAAAAAAAAAAAAAAAAAAAAAAGATCCACTGTTCGAATCTCATCTCTATCGAATTTGAATATCAGAATAGTAGATAGAGTTATGATTCAATGGGTTAGGTCCACTTACTTTTTTTATAATCTTTTCAATTTTTTTATTGGAATAATCAAAAATAGGAATATTTGGCAATTATAAGGAGATATCATTATTCATTATAAAAATTAATAATATTGAAATAATATAATATTAATAAATAAATAAGATAATAAATTAAATATGATATTAAATATCATAATAAAAACGTTCCACTTTCTAACTAGAATTACTTTATTCGAACTCATTAGAATGATAACGATAACTTATTAGAATAACTTATTTTAATTCGAATTCTTAATTCAATTTGCAAAATGAGATTCTAAGATTCCTGAGTTTTTTTTATTACAAATATCAACAATATCTCTATTCTTCCTTCAAATATGAATACTACTCTGCTGGAGTTTTATCAAAAAAAGTAAAAAGCCCCTTATCGGATTTGAACCGATGACTTACGCCTTACCATGGCGTTACTCTACCGCTGAGTTAAAAGGGCCTCGTTTGATTCAATTCCTGAATAAGGAACTAGACAATATGAGTCTAGTACATATATTTGTTACTGCGTATACTTCCTATATAGATAAGATTAGAATATATGTACATAGATTTATCCGCATAACGACTCATTAAGGAACAATAAAATGGATTTACCTAGTAAATAGAATATAGTTAATAAAATAAAATGGTTTAGTGATATTGGATTTGATAAATATCAATGTATATCAATGTAATGGATGTAATGAATTATTTCAAAACCAATTCGAATTGAAATCCTCATCATAACGAAATTCATTCATTAATACATGTACCCACCAATTAAAATATTTCATCGAATCATTGATAAATGGATTCAATTTGTCCTGTCCCTCGACTAAAAATTCTTATTGAAAAAAAAACAAACAATTTTCAATAACTTGTTGATCCCTATCCTTCTTACCCGATTTTCAGATTGATTATCGTTTTTTATTTCCCGCCTTAGTGTGAATTAGTGTGAAATGGAAATATACCTACCGAATCTTAACAATGAATCAAAAATTTCTATGGAATTTTGAAAGATGGAAACATCCTTCTGATCGAATCATATCATTCCATTATATTGACAATTTCAAAAAACTGTTCATACTATCAATATAGTAGAATGGCGGTCGGGCAAGTATGCCCCCATCGTCTAGTGGTTCAGGACATCTCTCTTTCAAGGAGGCAGCGGGGATTCGACTTCCCCTGGGGGTAGGTTACTACGAAAGGAAGTTGATCGTGAATTATCAATAAAGACTTAAATTGATTTTTCCCGGGTCGATGCCCGAGCGGTTAATGGGGGCGGACTGTAAATTCGTTGGCAATATGTCTACGCTGGTTCAAATCCAGCTCGGCCCAATAATTTGCCGATCCACCATGAAATGATATAACCCATTTGTTGTTCTCCGGAAATTATCAATGTGCTCTGATACGGAAGAATAAAAATATGATACATCTCTGGCGCTATTTATATTTTTTTCCGTATTACGTATGTATTCCACAAATACAAATTCGGATCTTGCTAATGATCTAGATTCATATCAGGATATGTAAAGTCTAAGGAAAGGATTAAAGTAAATAAAAAAAAAAAAAAAAAGAGTCTTTTTTTATTTTCATTGATTCATATTTTTCTTTTCAATCGATTCGGCAATAACGAAAACGAATTACGAGTAATCCGTGTTGGTCTCACTAAAGTGCATATCAGATAAATATAGATCTCAATATATAAATAAGTCTCGCCTCTGTCAGTTACAACAGCACAACGATTCGAATTTAAAATGGAAAAAGAAAGAGTTTGAATGAAATCGTAAGAATATGTATGCTGTACACTTTTTCCCTGGGATTGTAGTTCAATTGGTCAGAGCACCGCCCTGTCAAGGCGGAAGCTGCGGGTTCGAGCCCCGTCAGTCCCGATAGATACAAATCCAATAAAAAAAATACATCAATTCTCGTGTGTGAAAGGGAATAAAAATAACAAACATAATCTCATTCCTTAGGGCTTACGGAGATCCCATCCTCCCTCTTTTTTTTTCTTTTTTTTATTTTTAAGAGAAGGAAGGGGTAAAGGTTCCGATGAAGAAAGGAAAAGAACTCTTAAAAAAGAAAAGGAATTATTGATTGCATCAGAAATAAGACTTTTTTGGAATTTGGTATGGATAAAAGATCTTCCTATGTTATACTATTCAAATCTCGACGATGAATTGATTTGATAGCTCAGATATTGTTATTCATGATATTGATCCGATTTGATATCATCGAGATGTAATTTATACCATTGAATTTATCGACGAAAGATTTATCATCTTTATGGGATCAAATCCCGAGTTATTTATTGGAAATTAAAGAGAAATAAAACATAGAGATTATGGAAGTAAATATTCTCGCATTTATTGCTACTGCACTGTTCATTCTAGTTCCTACTGCTTTTTTACTTATAATTTATGTAAAAACGGTAAGTCAAAGCGACTAATTTTGCTTAATCATGACTTCTTAATTCTTATCAATGCAATGGTTGAATAAAAAAATGAAAAAGTATTTCAATTTAATTTCGGGTCTTAGTCTTAAATAAGATGGTCGGACTAGAATAGAATTCTGCTGATTCTATGAAAGAAATCCGGATAGTATGGTAGAAAGAAATCAAACCTATTTCTTTCTACCATACTATCTATTATTGTAGTGTATCAAATTTTATTCTATAAAAATAGAATAGAGATTTAATATGGATTAATCTACAACACGTATCCTCATATTCATATATATAGAGTATATATGCCATATATTATATGTAATGTACATAGCGTAGTGTCCCAATTTTTTTCTTTGTTTCATCCATTTGATTTGTATTCATTTGATTTGTATTGGTTCCACTGAAATAATCAAAAAGCAACTCTTATTCTTCCGCTTCGAATTTATAGATTTCTTATTTTTTTCTCAATACCACAATCCCGGTATCATCTTAAAAAAGAAGAAAGTAATCTTTTTAGCATTCAGAAGACGTAATTCATTAAATAGTTGTTTGACAGATGATCCAGGGGTTTTCTATGAGAAACTTTTTCGTATTTCGAAAAGATTGGCGGTAAAACCCACAACCGATTTTTAACGTTTGAATCGTGGTATGAGATGAGTTCAATCAAACATAAATCCAATTGAATTTCGAACCTAAATTTTATAAAATACAAATAATAAAATAAAACAAGCGGTAAATATGGTATTCGCCTAAGGCAACGGCAATATATTACTATGTGTAATAACGCCTTAGACAACTCCCATGTCTATTTTGTTTTCTATAGACATTGCGTATCCGCTTAATATTAATAATTAATAACAGAACTTTTTTCTTTATCTCTTTGAAAAAAAAAAATAAAAGAAAAAGGAGGGGACAAAAAAATAGAGAAAATAGAGTAGGGGTCCGCGATTACCAATCTTCATATATAACTTTTGTAAGAACCAGTTCATCGAAATAGAAATCTTAGGAACAATTCAGAAGGAATAGGAGTCAATTTATTTGAATTCCCTCGACTTTCAAATACAAACATGGGAATAATTCAAATATTTGTTTGATTTAAAGAGTATTTTCTATTTCTATATTATCCATAGAATACATTACACCACTAGAATACAATAGAATTCCGAAATGCAGAAATATTTGAATTCAATTAATCATTTAATTAGTATGAATTAAATACTTAAATTCAATAGTTAAAAAAATTTCAGAACCTAAATTATAAAACAATTGATACAGTTTGATCCCTTGACTCAATTAGAAGTATCATTAGAGTCCACTTCTTCCCCATACTACGAGGGAAAGGGAAAATGTAAAAACTACCATTAAAGCAGCCCAAGCAAGACTTATTATATCCATGTAAATTTTGTCTCCTATCTCTATCAATATGAAGGAATTATTTCATTAATGTTCACTAATTCTTCTTATATTATCTTATTTTTTGTATGTATTATTCACTAAGAATACTATAATATTAGTGGAATCGCCGGTACAGAGTCAAAAAGGGATTCGTGGGATAACACCATTGACGAAACAATTCAAGAAATTCAATTAGAACATCTAACAAGTTCTTATCTAATTCGTGTGCCAGGAACCAGATTTGAACTGGTGACACGAGGATTTTCAGTCCTCTGCTCTACCGGCTGAGCTATCCCGACCAACCATTCTTGACGCACCATCCCCATTTTAAGAGATTGCTTGAGTATATGTCAATGAGTCTATGTAAACTAAAAAAAAGACTTTTTCCGTTTTAAGTTTCAATTTTTATTTTTAAGTTTCAGTATTTCAGTAATAGTAATCATTATGTATTGTATGTATTGTTAATCATTCATATGAGGATTCCTTGCTCAAGGATAAGATGTTCATTTGTACGTTTCGTTTATCATAAAAAATTGTACGTGTATAATTATAAAATTAGAATATATATATTCAATTACATATTCCAAACATATTCCAAGACTTGTCATAAGAAAAATCCCACTCAGATCCATTTGTGAAAGAATAGATTGAATAAGACACATAGCGAATTAAAAAAAAAGAGGATTTAGGATAAAAAATTAGAGAGTTAACCAGGCCTTTTGGGGATAGAGGGACTTGAACCCTCACGATTTCTAAAGTCGACGGATTTTCCTCTTACTATAAATTTCATTGTTGTTGGTATTGACATGTAGAATGGGACTCTATCTTTATTCTCGTCTGATTAATCAGCTCTTCAAAAGATCTATCAGACTATGATGGAATGAATGATTTGATCAATGAATATTCAATTCTTTCTCTTCAATTTGGAAATGATTTGATTCACATCTTTCCATTTGTGATATAAATATTCACAAATAGAGATTTCGGTCTTCATTAATCAACTGAAATAATATTTCAGTACATATACATATATGTATATCCCTTCCTTAATGCGAAAGGAAATGTCGTCAACTCCATTTGTTAGAACAACTTCCATTGAGTCTCTGCACCTATCCTTTTTATTCTCGCTTTATGCTCCCTTTATGAACCTTTCTTTATTTTCGCGAAAAAAAAAAAAAACAGGATTTGGCTCAGGATTGCCCATTGTTAATTCCAGGGTTTCTCTGAATTTGAAAGTTATCACTTGGTAAGTTTCCATACCAAGGCTCAATCCAATTAAGTCCGTAGCGTCTACCAATTTCGCCATACCCCCTTTTTATTTTTAGATTGGGATCTCATTAGGATACTTTTTCATTTAAATTATGAAAATTATGCCAGAATTGTTGAATTGATTTAATATCGATTCCTGTATTGAAAGGTGTTTCCTCTTATTTGATTTATTCTCTTTCATCTACTATATCTTGGTCGAATCAAAAATGATTCTATTATTTCTGTATTCGCAATTCAATATACATAGATAGATACCGAATATCTATCTATTTTATATACTCCTCCCCTATCATTTTTTCATGCAATTTAAAATACTCAAATGGTCGATTCTTTTTTTTTTTTTTATAAAAAATCCACTTATTAATTTCGAATAGCTAATAGCTATAACTAAATCTAATGGTTATAAAAAATCATTCTATTAAATTCGAATATTTTTTCGATTCTATCTAATGAAATAGTAATTCGATATTTCTATCAAATTACTAATTACTTAAAAATTTTACTTTGAAAATCCAATTTTTTAGAATTCTCTATTAGAATTCTAATGGATAAATCTATGCATTATATATATTGAATCTTAATGTATAAGAATATTGTAATATAAATTACTGTTTACTGTAATCTAATTCTTCATTATTATAAATAAAATTCGAATATTATTTTATATTATTATACTTTTATATTATATAAATAGAATATATTATATAAATAGAAGATACTTTATAATATAAATATAATAATATAAATATAAAATATTCTATAATATTTCTATAATATAGAAATATTATAGAAAAAAATTATAGATAGAATAAATAATTATTATAGAATAATTAATATAATAAAAGTATAATAATATAAAATATTGTTGTTAAATAGATCTATATCTATATAGAAATATAAAAAAGATTAAATAGATTAATTATTTATTATATTATTTATTCATTTTTTATTCATTATTCATTTTTGTTTTTTGAAATTTATTTTATTTATTATTATATTAATAATAAATAAAAT